AAATAATTGAAATCACTAATAGTGATGCATGCATTGTTGTATTAGATCGAAATCGGAAGGTTCTTTCTTGACCTAACTAAAAAATGCAGATTTTTGGAAAGATACAAAATAGAACTTCTAAAGCAAAATAGAATAGAAATGACTAGTCTTAGAATATAGTTGAACCAAAACACCTATTTTTTTTCGAGTGATCATGTGATAACTTTTTGTTCTCATTCATTCAAGATATTATATAAGTGAACCTATTACGGAATCTAATTAGTTAAAATCAAAGTAAAAGTTTTATAAGATTACTGTTCGCTCTAAAATATAAAATTTATTCGATAAAAAAAAAAAAAGAAATGATAAAAAGAGGAATAATTTAATAATTTCATTCCATAATGATTCGAAAAGACTTTCATTTTAAAACGAAATTAAATGACCCAGTTCTTATTATTCGTTTCTAAGTTGAGTTGAAAAATTATCCAAGAATGAATTCGCTGATTGGCGGTATGGGTAGATGTTACAGATGATGAATCCATTTCTTTTTATACAGTTGTGACTTTCTCCTTGTTAGTGCTGTCTATAATGATAGATCAATCAAAACCTTTCAATTGGACTTATTCTTTCAATTGGTATTTTTTTTATCTCCTATTTTGCAAAAAAGGAAACTCAGGTAAGTGCTTTTTTATAAACATATGTATAAAAAGAACATATTTCATTTAGCTCCTTCATGCCTACCATAACTAGTTATTTCGGTTTTCTACTGACGGCTTTAACTATAACCTCAGCTCTATTTATTGGTCTGAGCAAGATACGACTGATTTAAAATTCATTGCACAATTCATAAAAGGAAATCTTTCCGCGAACTTATGTGTATTTATAGTTACTTACCGTGTCCATTGCCAATTCTTGGTCATTGAGATTTATGGTAATTCAGATTAATATTTAGGTATAGATATTACCTCTTTTTTTCTCCTTTCAAACAAATTGAAATGATTGAAGTTTTCCTATTTGGAATCGTGTTAGGTCTAATTCCTATTACTTTGGCTGGATTATTTGTAACTGCATATTTACAATACAGGCGTGGCGATCAGTTGGACCTTTGATTAGATTAATTAATATCTCTTTTTTTGATTGACCTCCTCCTTTCTTTAATATCCAGGAGGTCAAATTCAGATTGCCGTTCCAGTTAGTGCTTCAACCGAATTCGATCGAAGAAGATCCGAATCACGCTCTGTAGGATTTGAACCTACGACATCGGGTTTTGGAGACCCACGTTCTACCGAACTGAACTAAGAGCGCTTTCTTATCATAAAAGATAAGACTGTAAAGAAAAGGATTGGCCCCAATACATCTTGTATGCATACACTATAATAGTATCATAACAATGAAAGATTCTATATGATATGTCCAATGTGAATTGATCTCAAAAAATCCCTCGTTACTGCTCCTTTGAGCAGTAATAGGTAGGGATGACAGGATTTGAACCCGTGACATTTTGTACCCAAAACAAACGCGCTACCAAGCTGCGCTACATCCCTTCCATTGGTCTACAGTGTCATTGTAGAGAATTCTTGTCTTGTTTTCCACATCGTTATCTCCTCTATTAAAATCTAGAATTTATATGTCCATTTCGTCTTTTTGGTCTCAGTTAACATATAATAATAGTAAAATACTTCTATCTATATGAAAAATGGAATGGAACCCCTAGGAAAAATAAATGAGTCTTTTGGGGGAATATTGGGGAAGAAAGGACGTTTTTTCTGTATTTAACAAAAAGTCAATCTTATTTACTGGATGATTGTACATTTCAATATGTTTATGTATTACAATAAAATGAAGGAGGTTTTTCAATGCGAGATCTAAAAACATATCTTTCCGTAGCACCGGTACTAAGTACTCTATGGTTCGGTTCTTTGGCAGGTTTATTGATAGAGATTAATCGTTTTTTCCCGGATGCGTTGACGTTCCCCTTTTTTTCATTCTAGTTATTGACGTGGGAAGGAATCAAGAAGATTAGAGATACAATTAAATACGAGCCCCCCTTCTTTTTTTTCTCTTTTTTCCCTTTTTCAAATTTTAGAATAAGGGAGGAAAGAGAAAGAATAAAAGTGCATTCAACAGCTGCGAGACTCGGGTTCAGGTTGGAATTAAATTAATATGAACTATGTATTCAATTTCTATGGAAGTAGAATACAAACTGTGATTCTAGGGAAAGAGTATTATATAAGATACTTATATGAAATACTTTACTGTGATTTGAAATCTAGTTTAGAAATCTTTCTATTTTATTTGCTATATTGATTGTAGTGAAATCTTGCATAAGAGGATAGTAAGTTACAAATTCTATTTTGTTTTTTCCTTCCTTTCTTCTTTTTCGTTTCGCATTGAAAGAGGAAGAGTTGAGTAAATGAAAAATCCAAAGGAGGTTCATGGCCAAGGGTAAAGATGTGCGAATACCGGTTCTTTTGGAATGTACCGCTTGTGTTCGAAACGGTGTTAATGTTAATAAAGCATCAACGGGCATTTCCAGATATATTACTCAAAAGAACCGGCACAATACGCCTAATCGATTGGAGTTGCGAAAATTCTGTCCATATTGTTACAAACATACGATTCACGGGGAGGTAAAGAAATAGATCGAACCGAGCACCTGCGCCCTTATCTATCTTACAAGGAAAAGGAAAAAATGACATTATATATATATAACATATTTAACATAGTTAAAGATAATTATAAACAAACCAAATCCTATTTTTTTATTCTAATTAGAGATACGGCTGAAATAGGATTTTAGGGATAAGAAATACACTAACCAAACCATGGATAAATCCAAGCGAACTTTTCTTAAATCCAAGCGATCTTTTCGTAGGCGTTTGCCCCCGATCCAATCGGGGGATCGAATTGATTATAAAAACATGAGTTTAATTAGTCGATTTATTAGTGAACAGGGAAAAATATTATCTAGACGAGTGAATAGATTGACCTTGAAACAACAACGATTAATTACTATTGCTATAAAACAAGCTCGTATTTTATCTTTGTTACCTTTTCTTAATAATGAGAAACAATTTGAAAGAACCGAGTCGACCACTAGAACTCCTAGTCTTAGAGCCAGAAAAAGATAGGTTTACTCTTTCTTCACTTGAATTCGAATTCCCATCCGAACTCAAACGGGGATTGATATTTTGTTGGAAAAATCCAAGAATCCGGATTGAATTCTCGTGTCGTAAGAAAACAAAAAATAATCTGGGAAGAATCAATTTTTTTATTTAACTTGTTGATTCATATTTATTTTGACTACTTTCTCATATTTTTCATATTCTATTCATTTTTATTCGACCTTCCCGGAGTTCATTCTCCGGGCAACTCCGTTTAACCGGTGGATTCTTTCCAACCTACTTCTTTTATGATCTCATTGGAAATCATATAAAGACAATTCCTATTTGATATAGCTATTTGTGCAAGTATTTTACGATTAAGAAGCAACTGTCTCTTGTACAGACCGTTTATTAATCTACTATAACTATAGCATACCCCCCTTTCACGAATTGCTGCATTTATTCGAGTGATCCACAAACGACGAAAATTTATTTTTTGCTTATCCCTATCCCGATGAGCCGAAACCAAAGCTCTTATTTTTTGTTGAGTAATAGTTCGAGTAAGTCTTGAATGAGCCCCCCGAAAGCTTGATGCAAATAAACGAATTTTTGTTCTACGTCTCCGAGCGATATATCCCCGTCTAATTCTGGTCATTGAATAAATGAAACTTTCACGAATAACTAATAGATTTCCTTTCTTTCAGTTATTCTTTTGCCCCTTTCCTAGTATATTAATAACAAAACGGATTTTTCCAATGTATAAACTAAAAATTCCAACGGCTTTGGCTACTATAACCTTCCCAACCACAATTTTTTCTTTTTTATAGGCGTTTCGCCTCGAAATACGAAATTGTACTATACTAGGTATTAAAAATAAAAAAAATAGCAATGATAAAGAAATAGTGGATTCCATCGTTTCTATGGTTAATTTTTAAACGGTGAGGTCTTCTCTATACACCGGAGCCTTTACTTCATTTAATCAATGTTATTGCTAACTTGTATAGTTCACATTCTTCGACTCTACCCATGAATTATCCAGTAATAGGTCTTTCACAACGAGCTCTACCTATACAGTAACGGTATTTAATTATGAAGGTTGGCTGGGTAGCTGACCCTGTTAGTCCGTTCTTGCAAGAGGGGTCTATATTAACTAAGATTTCCTCCGCTTAATGGATAACCATTTGCTACCAATGGAGAATTGCTTCTCATCTTGAATTGAGGTGAGTGGATTTACACCAATAGAAACCATAAATTTCATACACAATAAAAGGGATATGCTCCATTTTCTTATTTTTAGATAGGAAATGTAGTTCGTTTTCCGTTCTATCCTATTTGATCATTGCTATTCGAACATGGCTCTCTTTCCTTTGTTCTACTTCATGATCTGAACGAGTCGCACATACACCCTAGTACATGTTCCTCGACGCTGAGGGCATCCCCGAAGCGCGGGGGATTTTGTGACATTTCTAATTGGCTGTCTTGTATTTCTAATAAGTTGTTTAATCGTTGGCATGTTGAATCATATACATAATGGACTGGTTTAGATCGATCCTAACCGCATGATTATGAATTCCTTTTATTGAATAGAATAGTAAATAAAAGTCATAATATATTAATATGAAACTCGGCAGGGGTAATTTCAAATGACGAATTGATGCGCAATCCAGGCTATTGTCATTCAACCGCTACAAGATCAACAATTCCATAAGCTTGGGCCTCTGTTGCTGACATAAAAACATCTCTTTCCATGTCTTCGGAGACAACCCATAGGGGTTTGCCCGTTCTTTGTACATAAACCCTTGTCAGGGTTTCACGTAGTTTCAGCAGTTCTCCCACTTCCAGGATGAATTCTCCCGTTGCTACTTCAGAAAAAGAACCAGCAGGTTGATGGATCATTACCCTGATGATATAAGAAAA